GCTAGCGTAGCTTAACTAAAGCATAACACTGAAGATGTTAAGATGGGCCCTAGAAAGCCCCGCAGGCACAAAGGCTTGGTCCTGACTTTACTGTCAACTTTAACTATACTTACACATGCAAGTATCCGCAACCCTGTGAGAATGCCCCACAGTTTTCTGCCCGAAAACAAGGAGCTGGTATCAGGCACACCCAATTTAAGCCCATGACGCCTTGCTTAGCCACACCCCCAAGGGAACTCAGCAGTGATAAACCTTAAGCTATAAGTGAAAACTTGACTTAGTTAAAGCTAAGAGGGCCGGTAAAACTCGTGCCAGCCACCGCGGTTATACGAGAGGCCCAAGTTGACAGACACCGGCGTAAAGCGTGGTTAAGGAAAACTTAGACTAAAGCCGAACACCTTCAAGGCAGTTATACGCATCCGAAGATACGAAGCCCCACCACGAAAGTGGCTTTATAACCCCTGACCCCACGAAAGCTATGATACAAACTGGGATTAGATACCCCACTATGCCTAGCCGTAAACATTGATAGAATTATACACCTTCTATCCGCCCGGGTACTACGAGCATCAGCTTAAAACCCAAAGGACTTGGCGGTACTTTAGATCCCCCTAGAGGAGCCTGTTCTATAACCGATGACCCCCGTTCAACCTCACCCTCCCTTGTCTCTCCCGCCTATATACCGCCGTCGTCAGCTTACCCTGTGAGGGTTTAATAGTAAGCAAAATTGGTACCACCCAGAACGTCAGGTCGAGGTGTAGCGTATGAGAGGGGAAGAAATGGGCTACATTCGCTAAAGTAGCGAATACGAACGATGCACTGAAAACGTTCATCCGAAGGAGGATTTAGCAGTAAGTGGAAAATAGAGCGTTCCACTGAAATCGGCTCTGAAGTGCGTACACACCGCCCGTCACTCTCCCCAAGCTCACTAATTCCGATAACTAATATCTTACAATCGCGAAGGGGAGGCAAGTCGTAACATGGTAAGTGTACCGGAAGGTGCACTTGGAAAAATCAGAGTATAGCTAAAACAGAATAGCATTTCCCTTACACTGAAAAGTCATCCGTGCAAATCGGATTACCCTGACGCCAACCAGCTAGCCCAACCCGACAAAAACAACAACCCCATATTAATAACCCCAAACACACCCACACTAATAAACAAACCATTTTACCCCCTCAGTATAGGCGATAGAAAAGGAACTATTGGAGCAATAGAGATAGTACCGCAAGGGAATGCTGAAAGAGAAATGAAACAACCCAGTGAAGCCTAAAAAAGCAGAGATTTCACCTCGTACCTTTTGCATAATGATTTAGCTAGTATTCTTCAAGCAAAGAGCACTTTAGTTTGAAACCCCGAAACTACGTGAGCTACTCCAAGACAGCCTATTAATAGGGCTAACCCGTCTCTGTGGCAAAAGAGTGGGAAGAGCTTTGAGTAGAGGTGACAGACCTACCGAACCTAGTTATAGCTGGTTACCTGAGAATTGGATAGGAGTTCAGCCTCCCGGCTTCTCTCTTCACCCCGGTCTTACCCCTACCGATCAACAAAGAAGCCGAGAGAGTTAATCAAAGGGGGTACAGCCCCTTTGAGACAAGATACAACTTTTCCAGGAGGATAAAGATCATAACAACTAAAGGTATCATGCCCAGGTGGGCCTAAAAGCAGCCATCCTAGTAAAAAGCGTTAAAGCTTAAGCATTTGTTTATCCATATATCCCGACAACCTAATCTTAATCCCCTAGCATTATCAGGTTATCTCATGCAAACATGAGAGCACACATGCTAATATGAGTAATAAGAGAGCCCTAGCCTCTCTCCTTGCACACGTGTAAATCGGAACGAACCCACACCGAAAATCAACGGCCCCAAACAAAGAGGGTAGTGAACAATAAGTAAGCAACTAGAAAACCACTCAACACACAACCGTTAACCCCACACTGGTGTGCCTATAAGGAAAGACTAAAAGAAAAAGAAGGAACTCGGCAAACACATGAAGCCTCGCCTGTTTACCAAAAACATCGCCTCTTGCAAAAGCAAAGAATAAGAGGTCCAGCCTGCCCTGTGACTATATGTTTAACGGCCGCGGTATTTTAACCGTGCGAAGGTAGCGCAATCACTTGTCTTTTAAATGAAGACCTGTATGAATGGCACAACGAGGGCTTAACTGTCTCCTTTTTCAGGTCAATGAAATTGATCTCCCCGTGCAGAAGCGGGTATATATACATAAGACGAGAAGACCCTATGGAGCTTTAGACACCAAGGCATTTCATGTTAAACACCCTTTTACAATAGGCTAAACCAAATGAACCGTGCCCCTATGTCTTTGGTTGGGGCGACCGCGGGGAAACAAAAAACCCCCACGTGGAATGGGAGCACTGCCTCCTACAACCAAGAGCTGCAGCTCTAGTAAACAGAAATTCTGACCATCAGATCCGGCAATGCCGATCAACGGACCGAGTTACCCTAGGGATAACAGCGCAATCCCCTTTTAGAGCCCATATCGACAAGGGGGTTTACGACCTCGATGTTGGATCAGGACATCCTAATGGTGCAGCCGCTATTAAGGGTTCGTTTGTTCAACGATTAAAGTCCTACGTGATCTGAGTTCAGACCGGAGTAATCCAGGTCAGTTTCTATCTATGAGATGTTCTTTTCTAGTACGAAAGGACCGAAAAGAAGAGGCCAATGCCCTAGGTACGCCTCACCCCTCCTATTGAAAACAACTAAAATAGGCAAAAGGGCATATCCCCTAGTGCCCAAGATAATGGCATGTTGGGGTGGCAGAGCCCGGTTATTGCAAAAGACCTAAGCCCTTTTCACAGAGGTTCAAGTCCTCTCTCCAACTATGATTACTGCCCTTTTAACCCATATCCTTAATCCCTTAGCTTTTATCGTTCCCGTTCTATTGGCTGTAGCTTTCCTTACCTTGCTTGAACGGAAAGTACTGGGTTATATACAACTACGAAAGGGTCCAAACATCGTTGGACCTTACGGACTTCTCCAACCAATTGCAGATGGTGTTAAACTTTTCATCAAAGAACCAGTTCGACCATCTACCTCCTCTCCCGTTCTCTTTCTCTTAGCCCCAATGCTTGCCCTTACCCTCGCCCTCACTTTATGAGCTCCTATACCCCTTCCGTACCCCGTTATTGATTTAAACCTTGGCATCTTGTTTATTCTTGCCCTCTCAAGCCTGGCCGTTTATTCCATTCTAGGCTCAGGCTGAGCATCAAATTCAAAATATGCCCTCATCGGGGCCCTTCGAGCCGTAGCCCAAACCATTTCCTATGAAGTCAGCCTCGGGCTTATCCTTTTAAATATTATTATTTTTACCGGTGGTTTTACACTACAAACCTTTAATATTGCCCAAGAAGCCATCTGACTAGTCATTCCCGCCTGACCCTTAGCCGCAATATGATACATTTCAACCCTAGCAGAAACAAACCGGGCTCCTTTTGACCTAACCGAAGGAGAGTCGGAACTAGTCTCTGGTTTTAACGTCGAATACGCGGGGGGCCCCTTCGCCTTATTTTTCCTCGCCGAATACGCCAACATCCTCCTTATAAACACGCTCTCCGCCACACTCTTCCTAGGGGCCTCCCACATTCCAACAATGCCGGAACTAACTGCCGCAAACCTAATGGTCAAGGCAGCACTTCTCTCGGTTGTCTTCCTCTGAGTGCGAGCCTCTTACCCCCGATTCCGATACGATCAGCTCATGCATCTTATCTGAAAAAACTTTCTTCCGCTGACCCTGGCCCTAGTTATTTGACACCTCGCACTTCCAATCGCATTTGCGGGCTTACCCCCTCAGCTGTAATACACCGGAGCCGTGCCTGAAGCCTAAGGGCCACTTTGATAGAGTGAACCATGGGGGTTAAAGTCCCCCCGACTCCTTAGAAAGAAGGGGTTTGAACCCTACCTAAAGAGATCAAAACTCTTTGTGCTTCCACTACACCACTTCCTAGTAAAATCAGCTAATTAAGCTTTTGGGCCCATACCCCAAACATGTTGGTTAAAATCCTTCTTTTACTAATGAACCCGTACATCTTAGCCACCCTGCTGTTTGGCCTAGGCCTGGGAACCACAATTACGTTTGCAAGTTCGCACTGACTCCTTGCGTGAATAGGACTTGAAATGAATACCCTCGCCATTATTCCGTTGATAGCACAAAACCACCACCCACGAGCAGTTGAGGCAACCACTAAATATTTCCTCACCCAGGCTACCGCGGCTGCCATACTGTTGTTTGCCAGCACCACAAATGCCTGACTCACCGGACAGTGATGTATTGAACAGATAACCCATCCTCTCCCAACCACTATGATTACCCTAGCGCTAGCCCTCAAAGTTGGCCTAGCTCCTCTTCACGCCTGACTCCCTGAGGTTCTACAAGGCCTGGATTTAACCACAGGACTTATTTTGTCTACTTGGCAAAAGCTTGCCCCTTTTGCACTCCTTCTCCAAATTCACCCTACCAATTCCACAATCCTTATTACTCTGGGCATCGCGTCCACCCTCGTAGGTGGATGAGGAGGTTTAAACCAAACCCAGCTACGAAAGATCCTAGCCTACTCATCAATTGCGCACCTTGGATGGATAATTCTTGTACTACAATTCTCGCCCTCCCTAACCCTCTTAACCCTTCTAACCTATTTCCTCATGACATTCTCAACTTTCCTCGTATTTAAACTAAACAAAGCAACAAACGTTAACGCCCTAGCTACTTCTTGAACTAAAACCCCCGCGCTCACCGCTCTAACCCCTTTAGTACTCCTCTCGCTAGGTGGTCTTCCACCACTTACCGGCTTCATGCCCAAGTGACTTATTCTTCAAGAATTATCAAAGCAAGATCTTGCCCCGATTGCAACCTTTGCTGCCCTCACCGCCCTTCTTAGCCTCTATTTTTACCTTCGGCTTTCCTACGCAATAACCCTAACCATGTCCCCTAATAATTTGGCCGGTACTACCCCCTGACGTCTGCCTTCTACACAACTTACCCTACCCTTGGCAACATCTCTAGTAGCCACCCTTACACTCCTCCCACTAACCCCTGCCGTCACAGCAATGCTAACTCTTTAAGGGGCTTAGGATAGCATGAGTCCAAGAGCCTTCAAAGCCCTAAGCGGGTGTGAAAATCCCCCAGCCCCTGATAAGACTTGCGGGACATTACCCCACATCTCCTGCATGCAAAACAGACACTTTAATTAAGCTAAAGCCTTTCTAGACAGGCAGGCCTCGATCCTACAAACTCTTAGTTAACAGCTAAGCGCCCAAACCAGCGAGCATCCGTCTACCTTTTCTCCGCCTCCCCGGAGGAAAGAGGCGGAGAAAGCCCCGGCAGACGATTGATCTGCTCCTTAAGATTTGCAATCTTATATGTCAAACACCTCAAGGCTTGATAAGAAGAGGGCTCAAACCTCTGTATATGGGGCTACAATCCACCGCTTACTCAGCCATCTTACCTGTGGCAATCACACGTTGATTTTTCTCGACCAACCATAAAGACATCGGCACCCTGTATCTAGTATTTGGTGCATGAGCCGGAATAGTAGGCACAGCTCTAAGCTTGCTTATCCGGGCTGAACTAAGCCAACCAGGCGCCCTTCTTGGGGACGACCAAATCTATAATGTAATTGTTACGGCGCATGCTTTCGTAATAATTTTCTTTATAGTAATACCAATCATGATTGGAGGGTTCGGCAACTGACTCATCCCCTTAATGATTGGGGCCCCCGACATAGCATTTCCCCGAATAAACAACATGAGTTTCTGACTTCTTCCACCCTCTTTCCTTCTACTTCTAGCATCTTCTGGTGTTGAAGCCGGAGCTGGGACTGGTTGAACAGTATATCCCCCTCTAGCCGGCAACTTAGCCCACGCTGGAGCATCAGTTGACCTAACTATTTTTTCACTACACCTAGCTGGGGTTTCCTCAATCCTAGGAGCTATTAACTTCATTACAACAATTATTAACATAAAACCAGCGGCTATTTCTCAGTACCAAACACCTTTATTCGTATGAGCCGTCCTAATTACAGCTGTCCTCCTTCTTCTATCCCTTCCCGTTCTCGCTGCTGGGATTACAATGCTCCTAACAGACCGAAACTTAAATACAACCTTTTTCGACCCAGCTGGTGGAGGAGATCCAATCCTTTATCAACACCTATTTTGATTCTTCGGTCACCCGGAAGTATATATTCTTATTCTTCCAGGATTCGGAATAATTTCCCACATTGTCGCGTACTACTCCGGTAAAAAAGAACCATTTGGATATATGGGTATGGTATGAGCCATGATGGCCATTGGCCTCCTAGGCTTCATCGTATGAGCCCACCACATGTTCACAGTAGGTATAGACGTAGACACACGAGCCTACTTTACGTCCGCAACAATGATTATCGCAATTCCCACTGGTGTAAAAGTATTCAGCTGACTTGCAACCCTACATGGAGGAAACATTAAATGAGAAACCCCTCTTCTATGAGCCATTGGCTTTATTTTCCTTTTCACAGTTGGGGGCTTAACAGGTATCGTACTAGCTAATTCATCCCTAGATATTGTTCTCCATGACACATATTACGTCGTAGCCCACTTCCACTATGTACTGTCTATGGGAGCCGTATTCGCCATCGTTGCTGCCTTTGTACACTGATTCCCCCTATTTACAGGTTACACTCTGCACAGCACGTGAACTAAAATCCACTTCGGAGTAATGTTCCTGGGTGTAAACCTAACATTCTTCCCCCAGCACTTCCTTGGTCTGGCTGGTATGCCTCGACGATATTCAGACTACCCTGACGCCTACACCCTATGAAACACAGTCTCTTCTATCGGGTCACTGATCTCTTTAGTAGCGGTAATTATGTTCCTATTTATTATTTGAGAAGCATTCGCCGCCAAACGTGAGGTACTGTCAGTAGAACTAACTGCAACCAACGTAGAGTGACTGCATGGCTGCCCTCCTCCTTACCACACATTTGAGGAACCTGCCTTTGTTCTAGTTCAATCAAATTAACGAGAAAGGGAGGAGTTGAACCCCCATAAATTGGTTTCAAGCCAACCACATCACCGCTCTGTCACTTTCTTTATAAGATACTAGTAAAACGAGTTATTACACTGCCTTGTCGAGGCAGAATTGTGGGTTTAACCCCCGCGTATCTTGCACAAATTAATGGCACATCCCTCACAGCTAGGATTTCAAGATGCAGCTTCACCTGTTATAGAAGAACTTCTTCACTTCCACGATCATGCTCTGATAATCGTTTTTTTAATCAGCACGCTGGTACTTTACATTATTGTGGCTATAGTTTCAACCAAACTTACCAATAAATATATTCTAGATTCCCAAGAAATTGAAATCATCTGGACAATTCTCCCGGCTATTATCCTTATTCTTATTGCCCTCCCATCTCTGCGCATTCTATACCTTATGGACGAAATTAATGACCCCCATCTAACAATTAAAGCAGTAGGACATCAGTGATACTGAAGCTACGAATACACAGACTACGAAGATCTAGGCTTTGACTCTTATATAATTCCAACTCAAGATCTAACCCCTGGTCAGTTCCGACTACTAGAGGCGGACCACCGAATGGTTATCCCTGTAGAATCTCCAATTCGAATTTTAATTTCCGCCGAAGATGTCCTTCACTCATGAGCAGTTCCTTCCCTTGGCGTAAAAATAGATGCAGTTCCTGGACGACTAAACCAAACAGCCTTTATCGCATCACGTCCTGGGGTATTCTATGGGCAATGCTCCGAAATTTGTGGAGCCAATCACAGCTTTATGCCTATCGTAGTAGAAGCAGTCCCACTAGAACACTTTGAAAACTGATCATCTCTAATACTTGAAGACGCCTCGCTAAGAAGCTAAACCGGGAACAGCGTTAGCCTTTTAAGCTAAAGATTGGTGACTCCCAACCACCCTTAGCGACATGCCCCAACTCAACCCCGCACCCTGGCTTGCCATTCTAGTCTTCTCTTGATTAGTCTTCCTAATCATTATTCCCCCTAAAGTTATAGCCCATAACTTCCCGAACGAACCAACTCCCCAAAGTACAGAAAAACCTAAAGGGGAACCCTGAAACTGACCATGACACTAAGCTTCTTTGACCAATTTATGAGCCCCGTGTATTTAGGCATTCCTCTTATCGGACTAGCCCTTACCCTCCCTTGACTTCTTTTCCCTGCCCCAACAACCCGATGACTAAATAATCGGCTCCTGACACTTCAAAATTGATTTATTGCCCGATTTGCCCACGAACTTTTTATACCTGTTAACCTCCCAGGACACAAGTGAGCCGTTCTATTAACCTCTCTAATACTATTCCTAATCTCTCTAAATATGTTAGGCCTCCTTCCATATACCTTTACCCCGACCACACAACTCTCTCTTAATATGGGCCTCGCATTCCCCCTTTGACTAGCAACAGTTATTATTGGAATGCGAAATCAACCAACCGAAGCCCTCGGCCACCTTCTTCCTGAGGGAACCCCTGGCCCCCTTATTCCAATCTTAATTGTCATCGAAACAATTAGCCTATTCATTCGCCCACTAGCCCTTGGAGTACGGCTAACAGCCAATCTTACAGCGGGCCATCTGCTAATTCAGCTAATTGCAACAGCCGCAACTGTCCTCCTCCCCCTAATGCCAACTGTAGCAATTTTAACTGCAGCCATCTTATTCCTTCTAACACTCTTAGAAGTTGCAGTAGCAATAATTCAAGCTTATGTATTTGTCCTTCTCCTAAGCCTCTATCTACAAGAAAACGTCTAATGGCCCACCAAGCACACGCATACCACATAGTTGACCCCAGCCCATGACCCTTAACAGGCGCAGTAGCTGCCCTGCTAATGACGTCAGGCCTTGCCATCTGATTTCACTTTCATTCTACAACACTAATAACTGTTGGACTAGTCCTTCTCCTTCTCACTATATACCAGTGATGACGAGATATTATCCGGGAAGGAACCTACCAAGGGCACCACACACCCCCTGTCCAAAAAGGCCTACGATATGGAATAATCCTTTTTATTACCTCTGAAGTATTCTTCTTCCTAGGATTTTTCTGAGCCTTCTACCACGCCAGCCTTGCCCCCACCCCTGAACTAGGGGGCTGCTGACCCCCTACTGGTATCACCACACTAGACCCCTTCGAAGTTCCTCTTTTAAACACCGCAGTCCTCCTTGCTTCGGGAGTAACAGTAACCTGAGCACACCATAGTATTATAGAAGGAGCCCGAAAAGAAACGATCCAGTCTTTAGCATTAACAATTCTTCTGGGCTTTTACTTCACCTTCCTACAGGGCATGGAATACTATGAAGCCCCCTTCACAATCGCAGATGGAGTATACGGCTCTACATTCTTTGTAGCGACAGGTTTCCACGGACTTCACGTTATTATTGGTTCAACATTCCTGGCTGTTTGTCTACTTCGTCAAATTCGCTACCACTTTACATCAGACCACCATTTCGGGTTTGAAGCAGCTGCCTGATACTGACATTTCGTAGACGTTGTTTGACTCTTCCTATACGTATCTATCTACTGATGAGGATCTTAATCTTTCTAGTATTAGCTCAGTATAAGTGACTTCCAATCACCAGGTCTTGGTTAGAATCCAAGGAAAGATAATGAGCCTAGTCACAACAATCATTGCAATCGCTATCGCACTTTCTACTGTCTTAGCTATCGTCTCCTTCTGACTCCCACAAATAACGCCAGACCATGAAAAGCTCTCCCCCTATGAGTGCGGTTTTGACCCTCTTGGCTCAGCCCGCCTGCCATTTTCAATACGCTTCTTTCTCGTCGCCATTCTTTTTCTCCTCTTTGACCTAGAAATTGCCCTCCTTCTACCCCTTCCCTGAGGAGATCAGCTACCCTCACCATTAACAACATTCGTTTGAGCCTCTACCGTCCTGGTCCTTTTAACACTCGGCCTCATCTACGAATGACTCCAAGGAGGTCTCGAATGGGCCGAATAGGTTATTAGTCTAAGAAAAACACTTGATTTCGGCTCAAGAACTTGTGGTTAAAGTCCATAATTACCTAATGACTCCTGTTCACTTCGCTTTTTCATCAACCTTTATGTTAGGTCTGGCAGGCCTAGCATTCCACCGAACCCACCTTCTCTCAGCCCTCCTATGCTTAGAGGCCATGATGCTCTCCCTGTTCATTGCCCTGTCGATCTGAACCTTACAACTAGACTCAACAAACTTCTCAGTCTCCCCCATGCTAGTACTAGCTTTTTCAGCCTGTGAAGCAAGTGCTGGACTAGCCCTGCTAGTTGCAACCTCCCGCACACACGGAAGTGACCGACTCCAAAGTCTTAATCTCCTACAATGCTAAAAATTCTTATCCCCACGCTCATGCTAGTTCCAACAGCCTGGTTAGTTAAACCAAAGTGGTTATGACCTTCAACCCTCGCACACAGCCTTATCATCGCACTAGCCAGCCTAACTTGACTGGAAAGCCTATCAGAAACAGGCTGAGCCTCACTCAATCTATATATGGCCACAGACCCCTTGTCAACGCCCCTTCTAGTTCTAACCTGCTGATTATTACCCCTTATGATCCTAGCCAGCCAGAACCACACAGCTTCGGAACCCATTAATCGCCAGCGAATATATGTTACCTTATTGACATCCCTTCAGATTTTCCTAATTTTAGCCTTCAGTGCTACTGAAATCATTATATTTTATATCATATTTGAGGCCACCTTAATCCCTACACTAGTAATTATTACTCGGTGAGGGAACCAAACAGAACGTCTGAACGCGGGAACCTATTTCCTATTCTACACACTGGCAGGCTCCCTACCTCTTCTGGTGGCTCTCCTTCTCCTTCAAAATAGTGCAGGGACTTTATCCATACTAACCCTTCAGTATTCCTCCCCCTTGCAATTGGGATCTTATGCGGATATATTATGGTGAGCAGCCTGTTTACTCGCGTTCCTAGTAAAAATACCCCTCTATGGTGTACACTTATGGCTTCCTAAAGCACATGTAGAGGCCCCAATTGCAGGCTCTATAATCCTTGCAGCCGTACTCTTAAAACTAGGGGGCTACGGCATGATACGAATGATAATCATGCTTGAACCACTTACTAAAGAGCTGAGTTACCCCTTCATTGTCTTTGCCCTCTGAGGCGTAATTATGACAGGCTCGATCTGCCTCCGACAGACAGACCTAAAATCCCTAATTGCCTACTCCTCAGTAAGTCATATAGGACTTGTAGCAGGTGGTATCCTAATCCAAACACCGTGGGGCTTCACAGGGGCCCTAATCCTAATAATTGCACATGGCTTAACATCATCCGCCCTGTTTTGTTTAGCAAATACTAATTATGAACGAACGCACAGCCGAACAATAGTATTGGCACGAGGACTTCAAATGGTACTCCCCCTAATGACATCGTGGTGGTTTATTGCTAGCCTTGCTAATCTAGCCCTTCCCCCACTCCCTAACCTCATGGGTGAGCTAATAATTATTACCTCCTTATTTAACTGATCCCACTGAACCTTAGTACTAACAGGAGCCGGTACACTAATTACTGCCGGTTATTCACTCTACATATTCTTGATAACACAACGAGGTCCAATCCCCGCACACATTATCGCTGTAGACCCCTCCCACTCTCGCGAACACCTACTTCTCACTCTTCACCTACTCCCCCTGGTACTTCTTATCCTCAAACCGGAACTAATCTGGGGTTGAACCGCCTGTAGATATAGTTTAACATAAAATATTAGACTGTGGCTCTAAAGACAGGGGTTAAAATCCCCTTATTTACCGAGAGAGACTCGCCAGTAGCGAAAACTGCTAATTTTCGTGACCTTGGTTGGACCCCAGGGCTCACTCGTATGGGCTTCTAAAGGATAACAGCTCATCCGCTGGTCTTAGGAACCAGAAACTCTTGGTGCAAATCCAAGTAGCAGCTATGCACTCCACATCTTTAATAATAACAACAAGCCTAATTATTATTTTTGCATTACTAGCATACCCCGTACTCACTACCCTCTCCCCCCGCCTGCACACACCTGACTGGGCCCTTACTAATGTTAAGACTGCAGTTAAATTGGCCTTCTTCGTCAGCCTACTCCCACTATTTTTGTTCTTAAACGAGGGCGCAGAGACCATCATCACTAATTGAAACTGAATAAATACCCTTACATTTGATGTCAATATTAGCCTTAAGTTTGATCACTACTCTATCATCTTCACCCCCATTGCACTGTACGTAACATGATCCATTCTCGAGTTCGCATCATGATACATGCATGCCGACCCCTTTATGAACCGGTTTTTTAAATACCTTTTGATTTTCCTGATCGCTATAATTGTTCTAGTTACAGCAAATAATATGTTTCAACTTTTCATCGGCTGAGAAGGTGTGGGAATTATGTCTTTTCTACTCATCGGCTGATGATATGGTCGAGCAGATGCAAATACAGCTGCTCTCCAGGCCGTGGTTTATAACCGAGTTGGTGATATTGGCCTCATTCTGGCCATAGCATGAATAGCAACCAACCTTAATTCATGAGAAATACAACAAATATTTGCAGCCGCCAAAGACTTCGACCTAACACTCCCCCTTCTGGGTCTGATTGTTGCCGCCACCGGCAAGTCAGCCCAATTTGGCCTTCACCCATGACTCCCCTCTGCCATAGAGGGTCCTACACCGGTCTCTGCCCTACTGCACTCAAGCACTATGGTTGTTGCGGGTATTTTTCTCCTAGTTCGAATGAGCCCCCTTTTGGAGCACAATCAGACAGCTCTAACCCTGTGCCTATGCCTCGGCGCCCTTACGACATTATTTACAGCCACATGCGCTCTCACCCAGAATGATATCAAGAAAATTGTTGCATTCTCAACATCAAGTCAGCTCGGCCTCATGATAGTCACGATCGGACTGAACCAGCCCCAACTTGCATTTCTCCATATCTGCACCCATGCCTTCTTCAAAGCGATGCTTTTCCTCTGCTCAGGTTCCATTATTCATAGCCTAAACGACGAACAGGACATTCGAAAAATGGGAGGCATACATCACCTCACCCCTTTCACCTCATCATGCTTAACAATTGGTAGCCTTGCTCTAACAGGCACACCCTTCTTGGCCGGGTTTTTCTCCAAAGATGCCATCATCGAAGCACTAAACACATCACACCTTAACGCCTGAGCCCTAACACTAACCCTCCTTGCCACCTCATTCACCGCCATCTACAGCCTCCGGGTTGTATACTTCGTGTCTATAGGACACCCCCGATTCAACTCCCTTTCCCCTATCAACGAAAACAATCCGGCCGTGATTAATCCAATCAAACGACTAGCTTGAGGTAGCATCGTCGCCGGTCTCCTAATCACCTCTAATATTCTTCCCCTAAAGACACCCGTCATGTCGATACCACCCCTGCTAAAATTAGCAGCTCTTATCGTCACGATTCTAGGCTTAATTATTGCTCTAGAGTTAGCATCGTTAACAAGCAAGCAATTTAAACCTACCCCTCTTCTGACCCCACATCACTTCTCTAATATACTAGGCTTCTTCCCGGCTATTATTCACCGCTTTACACCTAAGCTTAACTTAGTTCTAGGGCAAACCATTGCTAGCCAAATAGTCGACCAAACCTGGTTGGAAAAAGCCGGCCCGAAAGCCCTGGTCTCATCCAACATCCCTTTAATTACTACGACAAGCAATGCCCAGCAAGGAATAATCAAAACCTACCTCACTTTGTTCCTCCTCACCCTGGCCCTAACAATCCTTCTAGTCTCGTACTAAACCGCTCGAACCGTCCCTCGGCTTATCCCTCGAGTTAGCTCCAACACTACGAACAACGTAAGAAGGAGCACCCATGCACTAATCACCAGCATCCCTCCACCCAATGAATATATTAGTGCAACCCCTCCGAGGTCCCCTCGAAAGACAGAGAACTCCTCCGCATCATCTGCAGGCACCCAAGAGGCTTCGTATCAGCCCCCTCAAAGAAGCCCACAAGCTGAAGCCACCCCCACTATATAAACCACCATATACAGCACAACAGCTGGGCTCCCTCAACTCTCCGGATAAGGCTCAGCAGCTAAAGCTGCTGAATAAGCAAACACCACCAACATACCCCCTAGATAGATCAAAAAAAGCACTAGTGATAAAAAGGACCCGCCATGGCTGACTAAAACTCCACACCCCATGCCCGCCACAACTACCAAACCTAAAGCAGCAAAATAAGGAGAAGGGTTGGAAGCAACTGCAACCAAGCCCAAAACTAAACCAATTAATAACAGACATATCATATAAGTCATAATTCCTGCCAGGATTTTAACCAGGACTAATGGCTTGAAAAACCACCGTTGTTATTCAACTACAAGAACCCTAATGGCAAGCCTTCGAAAAACCCACCCACTGCTAAAAATCGTCAACGACGCACTAATTGACCTCCCCGCCCCCGCCAACATTTCCGCATGATGAAACTTTGGTTCACTACTCATGCTCTGCTTAGTCTCACAAATTCTCACGGGACTATTCCTCGCGATACATTACACCCCCGATATCAACTCAGCATTCGCCTCCGTAGCTCACATCTGCCGAGATGTAAACTTCGGTTGGCTAATTCGAAACCTCCACGCAAACGGCGCCTCCTTTTTCTTTATCTGCATTTATGCCCATATTGGTCGAGGACTTTATTATGGCTCTTACCTTTTTAAAGAGACATGAAACACAGGAGTAGTTCTTCTTCTACTAGTTATGATGACCGCATTTGTAGGCTACGTCCTTCCTTGAGGTCAAATGTCCTTCTGAGGGGCTACAGTCATTACCAACCTTCTGTCTGCTGTTCCCTATGTTGGCACGATGCTCGTAGAGTGAATTTGAGGCGGCTTCTCAGTAGACAACGCCACCCTCACCCGGTTTTTCGCCTTCCACTTCCTCTTCCCATTCGTTATTTTAGCCATAGCGGTTCTTCATTTATTATTCCTCCACGAAACTGGGTCTAATAACCCAATTGGACTCAACTCAAACGCGGACAAAATCTCCTTCCACCCATACTTCTCGTATAAGGATGTGCTCGGTTTTGTCCTCTTACTAGTCCCCCTTGCCTCCTTAGCACTGTTCTCCCCTAACCTACTGGGAGACCCCGACAACTTCACACCCGCAAACCCCATGGTTACCCCACCACATATTAAACCCGAATGATATTTCCTGTTTGCATACGCCATCCTACGCTCTATCCCAAACAAACTTGGGGGTGTCTTAGCCCTCCTAGCCTCGATCCTCGTCTTAATAGTAGTTCCATTCCTTCACACCTCCAAACAGCGAGCTCTTACATTCCGGCCAATATCTCAATTCCTGTTTTGAACTTTAATTGCAGATGTAATTATTCTAACATGAATTGGAGGGATGCCAGCAGAACAACCTTTCATCATCATCGGCCAAGTGGCATCCGTCCTTTATTTCTCCGTATTCCTCGTATTCTTCCCACTTGCAGGATGAGCTGAGAACAAAATCCTTGGATGAGCCTGCATTGGTAGCTCAGCGTCAGAGCGCCGGTCTTGTAAACCGGACGCCGGAGGTTAAAATCCTCCCCCTTGCTCAAAGAAAAGAGATTTTAACTCCTACCCTTAACTCCCAAAGCTAAGATTCTGATTTAAACTATTCTTTGATGTACCTAAAATACATATATGTATTTACACCATACATTTATATTAACCATATCAATGGCATTCAAGGACATATATGTATTATCAACATATATAGTATTATACCACTCATATATCACCATATAATGTAGGGTTACATATAGCATATATATATATACTTACATAACTGGGTTTCCTCTGGCCGAAATTTAAGACTCAACACAATACTCATAACGAATTGATATACCAGGATCCAACACACCTTATAAATTGATACAATAGTGCGCAGTAAGAGCCGACCAACCAGCTCATATCTTAATGCATATCATGAATGATGGTGAGGGACAATAATTGTGGGGGTTTCACTTAGTGAATTATTCCTGGCATCTGGTTCTAACTTCAGGGACATGACTTGATATTACTCCTCACACTTTTATCGACGCTGACAAGTTGATGGTGGAGTACATACGACTCGTTACCCACCATGCCGAGCGTTCTCTCCATCGGGCAAGTGGTTCTCTTTTTTTATTTCCTTTCACTTGACACTTCAGAGTGCACACGGTATTATGTTTTACAAGGTAGAACATTTCCTTGACTCCAAGGAAATATTATCCAGGGTGTAAATCCATTCTACAAGAATTGCATCATTGGATATCAAGAGCATAAATGAAAAATCACTCCTAGTATATCTAAGACACCCCCTGTGGGTTTTTTCTCGTTAAACCCCCCTACCCCCCTAAACTCCTGAGATCACTAACACTTCTGTAAACCCCCTATAAACAGAAAGACCTCGAGTAGGAAATTCCACAACCTAAAACGTGTTTATTTACATTATTATAAATATTACGTAT